TTGAATATCAATCTCATCGATATCATCGATCTCATAAGTATCATACCAAATCCCATCAATCGAATCACTTTTTCGAGAAATACGAGACATCTAAGTCATACAAGTAAAGAGATCTATTCAGTGATAAGAAAAAGAAAAAACGTGAACGGGGACTGGATTGATGATAAAATAGAATCCTGGGTTGCAAACAGTGATTCGATTGATGATGAAAGAAGAGAATTCTTCGTTCAGTTCTCCACCTTAAGGACAGAAAAAGGGATTGATCAAATTTTATTGAGTCTGACTTATAGTGATCATTTATCAAAGAATGACTCTGGTTATCAAATGATTGAACAACCGGGAGCAATTTACTTACGATACTTAGTTGACATTCATAAAAAGTATCTAATGAATTATGAGTTCAATACATCCTCTTTAGCAGAAAGACGGATATTCCTTGCTCATTATCAGACAATGACTTATTCACAAACTTCGTGTGGGGCTAATAGTTTTCATTTCCCATCTCATGGAAAACCCTTTTCGCTCCGCTTAGCCTTATCCCTCTCTAGGGGTATTTTAGTGATAGGTTCTATAGGAACTGGACGATCTTATTTGGTCAAATACCTAGCAAAAAACTCCTATCTTCCTTTCATTACGGTATTTCTGAACAAGGTCCTGGATAACAAGTCTAAAGGTTTTGATGATATCGATATCGATATTGATGAGATTGACGATATTGGTGCTTGTTACGATATTGGTGTTAGTTACGATATTGATGCTAGTGACGATATTGATGCTAGTGACGATATCCTTGATATGGAGCTGGAACTGCTAATTAGCGTGAATGCGGTAACTATGGATATGCTGCCTGAAGAGGAAGACCAACTTTATATCACCCTTCAATTCGAATTAGCAAAAGCAATGTCTCCTTGCATAATATGGATTCCAAACATTCATGATCTGGATGTGAATGAGTCGAATTACTTCTCCCTAGGTCTATTAGTGAACCTTCTCTCCAGGGATTATGAAACTAGAAATATTCTTGTTATTGCTTCGACTCATATTCCCCAAAAAGTGGATCCCGCTCTAATAGCTCCGAATAAATTAAATACGTGCATTAAGATACGAAGGCTTCTTATTCCACAACAACGAAAGCACTTTTTCACTCTTTCATATACTAGGGGATTTCACTTGGAAAAGAAAATGTTCCATACTAATGGATTCGGGTCCATAACCATGGGTTCCAATGCACGAGATCTTGTAGCACTTACCAATGAGGCCCTATCGATTAGTATTACACAGAAGAAATCAATTATAGATACTAATACAATTAGATCCGCTCTTCATAGACAAATTTGGGATTTGCGATCCCAGGTAAGATCGGTCCAGGAGCATGGGATCCTTTTCTATCAGATAGGAAGGGCTGTAGCACAAAATGTACTTTTAAGTAATTGCCCCATAGATCCTATATCTATCTATATGAAAAAGAAATCATGTAACGAAGTGGATTATTATTTGTACAATTGGTACTTCGAACTTGGAACGAGCATGAAGAAATTAACGATACTTCTTTATCTTTTGAGTTGTTCTGCCGGATCGGTCACTCAAGATCTTTGGTCTCTACCCGGACCCGATGAAAAAAATGAGATCGCTCCTTATGGACTCGTTGAGAATGATTCTGGTCTAGTTCGTGGCCTATTAGAAGTAGAAGGCGCTCTGGTGGGATCCTCACGGACATGCAGTCAGTTTGATAAGGATCGAGTGACATTGCTTCTTCGACCCGAACCAAGGAATCCCTTAGATATGATGCAAAATGGATCTTGTTCTATCCTTGATCAGAGATTTCTCTATGAAAAAGACGAATCGGAGTTTGAAGAGGGGGAAGGAGAAGGAGCCCTCGACCCGCAACAGATAGAGGAGGATTTATTCAATCACATAGTTTGGGCTCCTAGAATATGGCGCCCTTGGGGCTTTCTATTTGATTGTATCGAAAGGCCCAATGAATTGGGATTTCCCTATTGGTCCAGGTCATTTCGGGGCAAGCGGATCATTTATGATGAAGAGGATGAGCTTCAAGAGAATGATTCGGAGTTCTTGCAGAGTGGAACCGTGCAGTACCAGACACGAGATAGATCTTCCAAAGAACAAGGCCTTTTTCGAATAAGCCAATTCATTTGGGACCCTGCAGATCCACTCTTTTTCCTATTCAAAGCTCAGCCCTTTGTCTCTGTGTTTTCACATCGAGAATTATTTGCAGATGAAGAGATGTCAAAGGGGCTTTTTACTCCCCCAAAAATTCCTACTAGATCTCTATCATCTCTATATAAACGCTGGCTTAGCAAGAAGACGCAAGAAAAGCACTTCGAATTGTTGATTAATCGCCAGAGATGGCTTAGAACCAATAGTTCATTATCTAATGGATCTTTCCGTTCTAATACTCTATCCGAGAGTTATCAGTATTTATCAAATCTGTTCCTATCTAACGGAACACTATTGGATCAAATGACAAAGGCATTGTTGA